TTCCCAGTAGCAGGCGAGGCAAAAAAGACCGCTAACGCCCCTTGCATTTCCCTCTTTGAGTTGGCCTATCAGAAAGAAAAAACGAGTGAATGCGCTAGATGTCTATCGTTTTTTCAAATTACTGGTACTGGCTTAGAGTGAGAACCCAGTCCATAGCTTTACTTACCAGTTATCTGTCGATTGCCTTCTCTCCCATTACCTTAAAGTTCAATCAGAAGCCTAGAAGAAAGACTGTACCTACCAATCCAATAAGCAGATAGAGTAGAAGAGAAGGCCCGGAACAAGGTTGACTGAGACTGCCAACTGCAAGAGAAGAGAGAAAGCAAGCCGGAAACTTCTAACTTCATTACCGGACAGAATGCCTTCCTCGGATTCCTGGAATGAGAGTGAGCTTGCTTCTTCAATGCCGTAGTCTTAGTCTAGGAATGCGCTAGTAAACTGTAGCGAAATCACTGGAAATGAGAGAGATGTGAGTGTCAATCATTCTGTCAGCATGCTCAAAGAGTGCTTTCCAGAAGATGGAGAAGGAGAGAATGCACTTACAGCCTCTCTCTCATATTCACCTGCCAAGGCATGACATAGATAGTAGACAGTCAGCTCTCTTACAGCCAGTTACTGCGATTGATTGGGGAGAGAGTGCTAGTCTAACTGCCGGTACGGGTATGCTAATAGATAGAGGATCTTCCAGTCCTAGAATAAGAAAGTAGCTTGTCTGCCGTACTGGCTGCTTCATTGAATGTGTCGATCTGCATTCTATATAAGGAGTTGATTTGCATCCTTGTCTGGCAGTTAGCTAAGCGAGAAGCTGTGATCGAGGAAGCCCCGCCCAGTAGTGCCTCTACTCTACTAGTCCTAGTACTAGATACTAGATAGACAGGCCGGTCACCGGTGGCATAAGACCCTTCTCTGCTTGTCTAACTCAAGCCAGATAGCAGCAATCACTCGAAATAGTCATGGAACACATGCAAGTCCAGATTGAAAGATAAGGAAGGCAAGTCAAAGCGGAAAGAAAGCCTTAGCCGGAGCAGTAGCCAGAGAAGCAAGAGCAGCAAGGCTAAAAGTGGTCTCAGGCATTCCAACTGCATGAACTCCAATCTTATCTATGTCACAGGTTTGATGATCGCTAACGCACACAAAACCAATCTCATAACTTTTTTTGCAGGCAGAAGGAAAGAGAAAACGAGCGAAACGAAGTGGAGCGAGGGGGAGGGAGGATCTACTTGGAATTGGCTGTCAGTGAATCCCAAGTATGACATAGATAGAGGAAAGAAAATCTCATACATGCCGAAGGTACATCTGAGACCTTCCTTCCAAGCAACTATGACATAGATAGACAGATGCGGGTGTACTTCAGGAAACTAGCAAGCCTTGCCATTCGGATGAAAGGAATATCATCCTAACGAAAGCCTGATTCTTCCCTTATCAATGTTTGAGATGCCTGGTTGTGCCAATTTCCCTAGTTGACAATATGACTTTTATGCCTGGCGGCAACTCGGATCTTATGTTCTTTAGATGCCCAGCTTATCCGCCAGTTGTCTGGCTGTAAAAGGAAGAGGTTAGTTCACAACTCTGAAAGCCGAAGACGAAGCGAGGAAGGCAGCTACAGAGCAGCAGATAAGGAAGAGATTTAGGCAACTTAATTGACCTACCGGACTCTAAAGAAAGGGTACCACTTATTTGGAAACTCGAAACTTGCCGGTTTCCAAGCGAAACTCGATGCTACTTTAACACAAGGGCCGGTGTCCATCATTGAAAGTGGCATCTCTGTTTGCGCACATTGGAGAAAGTGCTCTGCTAGTGAAATCGGTCCATTGACACCTATAATTGTTTCAACCAAGGCCGAGCACTCTTCTCGAATTTTTGGATGCACTCTCGCTCTAAGTAGCTGAAACCTCTATGTGGAAAAGTTTCTTATTGCGAAATGAATGGCATTCTAGAAGCTCTCACTCAAACAAGGGCTTCCTATACTGTACTAAACAGAATCAGTGGACATAGAGCATGTCCCCCTCCTGACGTTCCCCTAGCGGGGGAACTCTCAATAGCGATTGTTGCTCCTTATGCCTGGTTCCGCTCAACTCTCCCTTCAGAGCTACCCTTGCCTGAAAGCAGAAGAGGTAGCTTACTAACCTACTGGAGTAAGTAGTCTTGTCCGAAAGCCTCAGGCGAAAAGACAGCTTAAAAGTAACAAGGTTCTGAAAGAAAGACAGGCCTTAAGGCAACTAAAGCTAGGAAGGTAGGTTAAAGTGACTAGTCTTTCTTATCCGAAAGCAAGCAAGACAACAAGGGAGGTTTTAGGCAACTCGCCGGTTTCGAGATGGGTTTCCTTGCGGGTGTGTCCACTTGTTTTCCTATTCAAGTTCTGGTTCAAATTTCAGAAAGTTCAGATTCTTATTGCCACTACTTAGCATACACTGGTTAAAGGGTTAAATGGTTCATTTTTCTTAACTTCAGATGAGTTAGGTTCTTTACGCAAAGAAGCCAGGCGAAAAGCGCACACGAA